ATTAATATATATAAAAAATATCAGGGTGGATTATCAGTGTGGTTAGAAAGATCTAATCATAAAGATATTGGTACTCTTTACTTTTTGTTTGGTTTGTGATCAGGTATAGTTGGTACTAGATTGTCATTAATTATTCGTTTGGAGTTGGCTAAACCTGGAATTTTGTTGGGCAACGGTCAATTGTATAATTCAATTATTACTGCTCATGCTATTTTAATAATTTTTTTTATAGTTATACCAAGAATAATTGGGGGTTTTGGTAATTGAATGTTACCTTTGATGTTGGGTGCTCCCGATATAAGTTTTCCTCGTTTAAATAACTTAAGTTTTTGATTGTTACCAACAGCTATATTTTTAATTTTAGATTCTTGTTTTGTTGATATGGGGTGTGGAACTAGCTGAACTGTGTACCCTCCCTTAAGTACTTTGGGTCACCCGGGTAGAAGGGTGGATTTAGCTATTTTTAGTTTGCATTGTGCAGGTTTAAGATCAATTTTGGGAGGTATTAATTTTATGTGTACTACAAAAAATTTACGTAGTAGTTCAATTTCTTTAGAGCATATGAGATTGTTTGTGTGAACTGTTTTTGTCACTGTTTTTTTATTGGTTTTATCATTACCTGTGTTGGCGGGTGCTATTACTATGTTGTTAACTGATCGTAATTTGAATACTTCTTTTTTTGATCCTAGCACAGGGGGTAATCCATTAATTTATCAACATTTGTTTTGATTTTTTGGTCACCCCGAGGTATATATTTTAATTTTACCTGCATTCGGTATTATTAGTCAATCTTCATTATATTTAACTGGCAAAAAAGAAGTATTTGGTTCTTTGGGTATGGTATATGCTATTTTAAGTATTGGTTTAATTGGTTGTGTGGTGTGAGCTCACCATATGTACACAGTTGGTATGGATTTAGACTCACGTGCTTATTTTACTGCGGCTACTATAGTTATTGCTGTACCCACTGGTGTAAAAGTTTTTAGTTGATTAGCTACTTTGTTTGGGATAAAAATGAATTTTCAACCTCTTTTGTTGTGGGTAATAGGATTTATTTTTTTGTTTACAATTGGTGGTTTAACGGGTGTCATTTTGTCTAATTCAAGATTAGATATTATTTTGCACGACACATATTATGTGGTTAGCCATTTTCATTATGTGTTGAGATTGGGTGCTGTTTTTGGTATTTTTACTGGTATTAGATTGTGGTGAAGATTTATAACTGGTTATGTTTACGATAAGTTAATAATAAGGGCAGTATTTTTTTTAATGTTTTTTGGTGTTAATTTAACTTTTTTTCCTTTGCATTTTGCAGGTTTACACGGTTTTCCGCGTAAATATACGGATTATCCAGATGTTTATTCAGTTTGAAATGTAATGTCTTCTTATGGTTCAATGGTTAGTGTATTTGCTTTATTTTTATTTTTATATGTGTTAATTGAATCGTTTTTTAGTTATCGTTTAGTATTGGTTGATAATTTTATTAATAGAAGACCGGAGTACAGATATAGTAGATATGTTTTTGGTCACAGTTATCAGTCAGATATTTATTTTAGTAGATCGGTTTTAAAAAATTAAATTTCATTATTATAATTAGTATATTTAATTGCAAATTAAACGGTTAATGAAATTTAATTAGAATAATTTTATAAAAATTTTAAAAAATAAAAAGTCAGATTAAAAAGTAAGATAGGATAAAAAGTCTATTAGGTTCATACCCTGATGGTGGTAAACTCTTGCTATTAAAAAGCTGTTTAATAATAAAAATTATTATTAATTAAAAATCTTAGTATAAAGAGCAAGTATAATTTATTGTCAATAATTAGGTTAAGATTTTAGATTTAATTTTTTAGTATAAATAGTATGTTTGATTTCCAATCAAAGGGTTTAAAAATTAATTAATAATTATTTTCAAGGTTATAATTTAAATTTTTCTAATAGTTTATTTGCTAGTTATATGGATTGATTTCATGCCTTTAATTGTAGTTTGTTGTTAGGTGTATTAATTTTTGTGGTTGTTTTGTTTTGTTATTTAATAATTAATACGTGATATTTTAAAAGTAAAAAAATTGAGTACCAGTTTGGTGAGTTGTTGTGTAGTATTTTTCCTACTTTAATTTTGTTAATGCAAATAATTCCTTCTTTAAGTTTGCTATATTATTATGGTTTAATAAATTTGGATAGTAATTTAACGGTAAAAGTCACAGGTCACCAGTGATATTGAAGTTATGAGTTTAGGGATATTCCTGGTCTTGAATTCGATTCATATATAAAGTCTTTGGATCAACTTAATTTGGGTGAGCCGCGATTATTGGAAGTAGATAATCGCTGTGTTGTTCCTTGTAACACTAATGTGCGTTTTTGTATTACGTCAGCCGATGTTATTCATTCATGAGCTTTGCCTTCTTTGTCGGTTAAGTTAGACGCTATAAGTGGTATTTTAAGAACTTTATGTTATAGTTTTCCAGTAATTGGGGTCTTTTATGGTCAATGTTCTGAAATTTGTGGTGCTAATCATAGATTTATACCAATTGCTGTAGAAGTAACATTGATAGATAATTTTAAAAGTTGATGTTATTTAAATTTAGATTAGCTTATTAGTTTATATAAAATGTTTATTTGTGGGATAAAAGATTAAAAGGCTATAATGTTGTTGTAAAAATTTTGGTATTGCATATCAATTATAAAAAATTTTGTAATTAACAAAAAATAAAAATAAAAGGTAGAAATTATTGTAGTTTTATTGTTTCACAATAAAAAAAAGATAATTTAGGGTTGAAAAGTCGACTTTTATAATATTTGTTTTTATTGATTTTATTAGAAAATTATAATATTAAAAATATCAATAAAGTAAATTTATAAGTTAAAGTATTAGATTTTTTAGTTTTATAACTGTTTATTTTTATATTTTATAGTTAAAAAAATTAATTATTAAATTTTTAATAATTTTAGTATTGTAATATAAGTAAAAATTTAAAAGTTTTTTTTTAGTAAATTTAATAAAAAAATTAAAAATTTAATCAAATGTTTTTTAAAGACTTAGACTTTAATTTAAAGTTTGCTTCTGCCCTATGATTAATTTAAATGGCAGTCTTAGCGTGAGGACATTAAGGTAGCAAAATAATTTGTGCTTTTATTAAGTTCCAGTATGAATGAAGTTATTGGTTAATTTTTTTTTATTTTTTATTGAACTTTTTTTTATATAAAAAATTATAAATATAGTTATACAAAGATAAGTCTTTGGAAATTTTTTTAAATTATTAATATAATTAATAATTTTAAGTTTTCTAGGGCAGAGTTTTATTTAATTTTTGTTTCTATTAATAAGTTAAAAAATTACTCCAGAGTTAACAGAAAATCATACTTAATCTAGTTCTTATAGTAAAGTAAGTTTTACATCGATGTTGTATTTAAGTAAATTAAAAAAGGAGAAAATTTAATTGTTTAGACTGTTCTTCTATTAATTAACTTAACGTGATATTAGTTTAATTCATTGTAAGATAGAATTGTTTATCTTGTTAATTAAAAAATTTAAATATTATTAGTACGAAAGGAAAATTGTAAAAGTTTTAAACTTTTTAAGATTAAATCTTTATTATAATTTTAATGATTGTAAGTAGTATTGCGGTATTTTTATTAGTTTTGTTATATTTATTAAATTTTGTAATTAGAGTAAAAAAAAATGAATTATTAAAAGTATCAACGTTTGAGAGGGGTTTTGTCAGAGTAGGTAAAGTTCAAAATTCGTTTAGTATTCATTTTTTTATTATTATATTAATGTTTGTAATTTTTGATTTAGAGGTTGTCATATTTTTGGGTTTATTGGTGTCTGATTTAAATTCTATAATTGGATTTATAATATTAATAATTTTTATTATTGTGGGTTTTTATATAGAATGATGATATGGAAAATTAACTTGAGTGGTGTAAAATTTTAATTAATATTTTAATTTTTTTGATTAGTATTGTATTTGTAAGTTTAATTTTAATAATTTTATTTTTACCTTTATTTAAATTAAGTTTGTTTTTTTTTGAATGAGATTTTTTGTCCTTAAAATTAAATTTTTATTTTAACAGGGTTTTATTTTCTTTTATTTTGGGGCTAGTAACTTTAAGAGTTTTAATTTTCAGAACTTATTATTTAAATTCAGAATTAAATTTTAATTATTATTATTTTATATTACTGATTTTTGTAGGGAGAATATTTATATTAAATTATAGAAATAATGTTATATCTATATTGATTAGTTGAGATATTTGGGGATTTCTAGTTTTTTTAGTTTTATTTTATAATAATTGGGACAGAAATTCGGGGGCAATAAACACTGCTTTAACTAACCGTGTGGGGTATTTTTTTTTGTTTACATTTTTTAGTGGTAGAATTTTTTATGCTTATTATTTTTTAAGTTTAGAATTGATGTCAAGTATAATAATAATTTTATTAATATTGACCTCTTTTACTAAAAGTGCCCAGTTTCCTTTTAGCAGATGGTTACCTAAGGCTATAAGAGCCCCTACACCTATTAGCTCACTTGTCCATAGAAGAACTTTGGTAACGGCAGGGTTAATTTTATTAATAAATTTTTCTAATGTTTTGTTAAACAATTTGTTTATAATAATTATTTTGTCAATTGGAATTTTTACTATGTTTTTTTCTAGGATTACGGCTTTAGTGGAAGAAGATTTAAAAAAAGTAGTAGCTTTAAGCACTTTATCACAAATAGGGTTTTCAATAGTCACTTTGGGTTTAGGTTTAAGCTTTGTATCGTTTATTCATTTAGTTAGTCATGCTTTGTTTAAAAGTTGTTTGTTTATACAGGTTGGTTATGTAATTCACTGTAGCGGGGGGCAACAAGATGCACGTGGTTATAGATTTAATGGAATAATCCCATTTTTTGTACAGTTACAATTATTGGTGACTTTGTTTTGTTTGTGTGGTTTAATTTTTTCAAGTGGTATAATTAGTAAAGATTTAATTTTGGAGTTATTTTTTTTTAATAATTATTATTTAATTTTTAGTTTTATATTTTTTGTTTCAATTTTTTTAACTTTTGGTTATAGTTATCGTTTGTGAAAAAGATTTTTTTTATCTTTTTCAAAAGTTTTAAATAGAAACAGAACCAGTTATATTGTTAATTATTTAAGATTAATTTTAATTGTATTTTCTGTGGTATTTTTGTGATGATTAAATATAAATTTATTATCTATACCCGCTATTTTTTTATATGTAGATTTTTTTGTTCCCATTTTTTATTTATTAATAATTATTATGTTGACTTTTTTTATTTATAAATTATTTTTTAAAGAATTAATTTATAAATTTTTGGTTGATTATTTAGCAAAAAGTTCTATTTATAAATTAAAAAATTTAAAATTTGTAGATTTGTGTGTTAATAAATTGGGGTATCAAAAATTTAATTCAATTAGTGCACTAAATTATGTTTTAAATTACTATATAAGTACTTTTAAGCACAATAATATTGTTTTTTTAATATTTTTAATTTTTTTAGCTTTATGGGGTCTTAATTTAAATAATAAAATATATGGTTTGCATTCATAAAATTATGACTCTAAATTATTAGAAAAAATAAGCTTTTTATATAAATAATAATTAATTTTATAATTTTGAATAGTTATTTTTAATATGTTATATTATATATATATAAATTATTATAATTATTATTAATAATTATATATTTATAAATATAATATTATTATATTATTAATATAATAAATTTTAAAAAAGGAAACAATGAAGTTGTTTCTTATTATATTAAAGTATTATAGTATGGTAATGTTATTGTGTATATAGATTGTTTATTCTAAGTGTTATTTTATATATTGTTAATTGGAATAGTTATGAGTTATATTGTAATACTAATTAAATCAGTAAGTTAAAAAGTAATGGGAGTGTAGTAACAATAATTAGTTTAATAAAAATATAATATTTGGGTTATTAAGATTAGATTTATTGAAAATAATTATTAAGAATTAAAAGTTATTGGCTGGTTAGTGTATTTATTATTGAGGGTAGGTAAATTGATTATTAATAATTTTATTTTTGTTTTGAATTTTTAGTTTAATATGAATATATTACTTACAATAATAAGGTAAAAAATTCTATTTTAATTTTTTTTTTGATAATTTCAATTTTGGGTGCTTGCGCAAGCTATATTAATATGGATCCAATAAAAAGAAGTTTTTATTTAATTTTATCAATATTAATATTAATACCTATAGTTTCTTTTGGTGTTAATATTTGGTTTTCTTATTTTATTAGTTTGTTATTTTTAAGTGGGATTTTTGTAATTTTAGTATATTTTTCTAGATTGTCAAGTTTTAGAAAAACTAAAGTTTTTTTTGTTTTTGTTTCATTGGTAGTTACTTTAATTGCTATCAACAATTTTAGTGTGGTCAATTTAAATATATTTTTAAGTTTGTCCGTTTTTTATTATAAAATTTATTGATTTACGTTGTGTTATATTGTTTTAGTGTTGTTATTATTTATAAATTTTACAAGTTATTTTTTAAATTTTTCAGGGGCCTTACGAAAAATTTAAAGTTTATAAAAGATAAAAAATGTGAAAATTATAAGGTAAAAGAGGGTAAGATAATGCGGGGAAAAAATAAAAAATTAAATAAATTTTATAGTTAACGGTAAATAAAAATTATTTTTATATTTTTTGGATTAATGATGTTGTTTTTTAAATGGTATCGTTTAATTTTTGTTTTAATTAGTTTGGAATTATTAATAATAAGGTTGTTTTATAAATATGTATATTTTTTTGTTGATGTTATGTTTTTTTATTTTATGTGTTTTTCTGTAATTTCTAGTATTACCGGTATAATTGTAATAGTTAATAGCATTAAATTTTACGGTAATGATTATTGTATTTTTTATAGATATAAGTTAAGTTTAAACTATTAATTTTCAAAATTAAAAATTGTTATCTATATAAATAATTTTTTAAAGTTTTAAGAGTGTGAGATAGTAGTATAATATTAGTATAATTTATTTTCAATAAATAGGAAAGTTATCTTGTTAAAGATTGCTTTTATAAATTTTAAATTTGATTATAATTTAAAAAGTTTTAAAATAACATTATTTAATTTTAATTTGTGTAATGGGCAATAAAATATTACCCTGGTAATTTATTGTTTGTATAATACTTGTTCCAGAATAATCGGCTAGGCTTGTTAAAATTTAAACTTTATTTTGGGTTAATTATAATATATTTTGATATAATAAAATTTAAACAGTTTTAGGTTAAATTTAAATTGTTTTTTTTTTTATGTTATAATTTTAAGTTTTGTTAAACGAATTAGATTAGTACCTAATTAGACAAATTTTAAAAGTGCAGAAGTAAAGTTGGGTTTAAACTGAAAGAATATTGGCAGATTTTCTAAATTATCTTTGGAGGTTGAGTGATAAATGAGAACCCCCATTAACTACTAGTTTTTTTGGCTCATGTATGATCGTTTATTTTATGCTTAAGGTGTATAATAAAAAATTTTTAATTTTTTAAAATAGATATATATTTGGTTAATAAAAAAGTAATATTTGGCCTACATTGCTGTAATTTGTGGATATTAAATGTGGTATTTAATTGAAAATGTAAAAGACAGTAAAAAAATTTTTATGGTTTTTTGAAGAGTATTTAGAAGTGGTACAAATCATCCATCAATTGCCCCCAGGGGAGTAAGTTGTAGTAAAGTAGATTTAGGGGAACCTGAATCTAATATTAAACTATAAAATTTGTTTTGAAAACAAGTTAAGGTAAAATTTACCGTAGTTTTATGTGTAAGTCTTAGTTTAATTTGTTGTAATTAAATATGAATTAAAAATCGGTTTATTAATTATTAAAAATAGATTTTAGAGGTTAGTTTTAAGTTAAGAATTGTTGATTGTTAATCAAAAGGTAACCCTCTAAGTCAATTTTAATAAAATAAAGTTATAGTAATTAATTTAAGATTTTAGTTTATTGTAAAATGTTAAATTGTAAATTTAAAGAAGTTAATCTTGATTTTAGTGGTGGTTTTATTAATTTTGTTAATGATAATTTTTGTGTTACAAAGTATTGCTTTTATTACTTTATATGAGCGTCATTTATTGGGGTCTCAAAATCGTTTAGGCCCAACTAAAGTTAGTTATATGGGTGTATTGCAAGCTTTATTAGATGGGGTAAAATTGTTAAAAAAAGAACAAATAATACCTGTTAGCTCATCAGATTTGTCTTTTTTGTTGGTTCCCGGTATTTCTTTTGTTGTAATGTATTTAGAGTGGTTTGTATTGCCTTATTTTTTTAATTTTGTTAGATTTGAATTTAGTTTGTTGTTTTTTTTGTGTTTAATTGGATTTTCTGTTTATACTATTTTAATTAGGGGGGTAGTTAGTAAATCAAAGTATGGGATTGTGGGTGCCTTGCGTGCAAGTAGTCAAAGTATTTCGTATGAAATTGCTTTTTCTCTTTATATTTTGGCTATTATAATACATTATAATGTGTTAAATTTTATTGTTAATTGAAGTTTAACTTTTTTAGTAATTTTTTTGCCGTTTTTGGTGATGATTGTGGCTGAATTAAATCGTGCACCTTTTGATTTTGCTGAAGGGGAAAGAGAATTAGTTAGAGGTTATAATGTTGAATATGGTAGTGTGGCGTTTGTGTTATTGTTTTTAAGTGAATATGGGAGATTAATTTTTTTTAGAGTCTTAACTTCTGTGTTGTTTTTTAAATTTTCTTTGTTAATAAGATTTGTGATGTTTTCTTTATTGATTTTTATTCGAAGTTCTTTTCCTCGTTTTCGTTATGATAAAATGATAGAAATATTTTGATTTAAGTTTTTACCTGTTTCTTTAATTTATTTAAGATTTTTTTTTGTTGTTTTTTTATATTAATCAAGTTTTTTTTTTAGATATTTTTATGTTTGTCCTTTTTTTACAATATTTGTTATATTTTAAAGAAAGAATAATTAATGTTGTTGTTAAAAAAATTTTTTTGTCTTTAATTGAAGTATTTAGTTTTACAAAAAAATTGCCTCTTAGGTCAATTGTGTCGTTTTTTACTTTTATTGTGTTATTAATTTGTTGTTTTGGCGGGTATTTTACTTACTCTTTTTGTCCGTGTGGTATAATTGAATTTACTTTTGTTTATGCAGTTGTGGCGTGAATAAGAACTTTATTGAGATTTATGTCAAGAGAAAAATTTTCAATTTATATAAGAAAAAGGGGCGATAAATTTTTAAAAACTTTTAGAATATTGTTAGTAGAAATTGTTAGAGAGTTTTCTCGTCCTTTGGCATTAACTGTGCGGTTGACAGTGAATATTATGGTTGGGCATTTAATTAGTATAATGCTTTATATAGGGTTAGATAATAGTATAGGGGAAAAGTATGTTTGAATTAGAATTTTTGCTATTATAATAGAATGCTTTGTTTTTTTTATTCAAAGTTATATTTTTTCACGTTTAATTTATTTATATTTAAATGAGTAAAGCGTTAACTTAAATTAAAGTGTTAGATTTTTAATCTAAAAATGAATTATTCACGCTTTATAAATTATTAACTAAGTTTAAAAAAATAATTAGTTAATGTAGCATAATAAATGTATTTGTTTTAAGCGCAAAAGATAAAAAATTAACTAATGAGTTATGTACAAGTCTTCTAAATTTGTTTTAGGATTTTCCTGCTCGTTTATTGTAATATTTATTTTTATATTAGTAATTATAATAAGATTGCTTTGTGTGATAGTTAATAATGTAATTGTTTGGTGAAGTGTATTTTTATTAATAACATTAATTTTTTGTAATTTAAATAAAAGAATTATTAATTATTCTACTATTTTTAATTATTTTGTTTTACAAGAAAGTTTAGGTTTAATTTTTTTATTGTTAGCTTATAATTATGTACAATTGATAATTGTATTTCTAAAAATTGGAGTTGCTCCTTTGCATTTTTGAATTTTTAGAGTAACTAACGGGGTTTTTGGATTTAATTTAATGTGATTTTTAACTTTTCAAAAGTTACCCTTTTTATTAGTAATGTTACAAATAATAATAATTAAAATTATTGTGTTACTATTAGCGGGTTTGTTGGTGTGTTTAATACAAATACTATTAATTAAATCTTATAAAAATTTATTGATTTTGTCATCTACAGAGTCGTTTAATTGATTAATTTTAGGTTTTGTGTTTTCTTTCTTAAATGTTATAATAATTTTTTTTTATTATTTTTTAATAATGTTAATTTTAATTCCTAAATTTAATTTTAATTTACAATTTTTAAGTTGAGAAACAACTTTGGTTTTTTTAAATTTGCCTTTCAGAGTTAATTTTTTTGTTAAAGTTTTTTCTTTGTCAGAGGTTTTGAAATACGATAGGGTGTGAATTTTGTTATTATTGTTTATAATATTTTTGTCAGTTTTATCGTTAAGATTCTGGTTAGTTAATTTAAGTGTTAATGTTGTTAATAAAAAATTGATTTATAACAATTTAATTTATTTTATTTTACCTTTAATATTAATTTTATTGATTTAATTATTTTATTTCATTAGTAAAAATATTATATTATCTTGATAAGGTAAAGTTCTGTGATGATGAAATAGAAAAATAAATGTTAAATAGATTTTCTATGTTTGATTACGGTTCAAAAAGATTAACATTTTTGTGTTGTAATTAGTTTAGTAAAAATATTTGTTTTTGGTGTAAAAGAGATTATTACAAAAATATCTTGATAGTTTAATAAAAATATAACTCTGAAGAAGTTAAGATTATAAAGATAATAAAAAGTAATAATAATTTATTTAATTTTGTTAATTCATTAATTGTAATGTTACCTTCGAGTAAAAGGTTAACTATTGGTTGAAATTTTGGTAGAATGCTGGGTATAATTTTAATTTTTCAAATTTTTACTGGTACTTTTTTGGCTTTTTATTATGTGGCTGATGGTTCAATAGCTTTTAGTGCTGTTCAGTATATTATGTATGAAGTAAATTATGGGTGAATTTTTCGTGTTTTTCATTTTAATGGGGCTAGTTTGTTTTTTATTTTTCTCTATTTACATATTTTTAAAGGTTTATTTATAGTAAGTTATCGTTTAAAAAAAGTTTGAATTAGAGGTTTAACTATTTATTTGTTAATTATGATGGAAGCTTTTATGGGGTATGTGTTGGTTTGGGCACAAATAAGATTTTGAGCCGCGGTTGTTATTACTAGTTTATTAAGGGTTATTCCTATTTGAGGACCAGTGATTGTAATATGAATTTGAAGGGGCTTTGGGGTTACTAGAGCTACATTAAAGTTTTTTTTTGTTTTACATTTTTTATTACCTTGGGGGTTGTTGGTGTTGGTAATAGCACATTTAATTTTACTTCACAGTACGGGTAGAACTTCAAGATTGTATTGTCATGGTGATTATGATAAAATTTGTTTTGGGCCCGAATATTGAAATAAAGATTTTTATAATATAATTTTTTGATTGATGTTTGTAATTTTTGTACTTTACAAACCTTTTAGTTTGGGTGACCCAGAAATATTTATTGAAGCTAATCCTATAATAAGACCTGTTCATATTGTCCCAGAGTGGTATTTTTTATTTGCTTATGCTATTTTACGTGCAATTCCTAATAAAATTTTGGGGGTTATAGCGTTATTAATAAGAATTGTTAGGTTTTATTTTTTTTCATTTATTAATAACTACACTTCGGTGCTAAATAAATTAAATAAATATGTAGTTTATAGGTTTATTATTTCTTCAATTTTGTTAAGTTGGTTGGGTCAATGTTTAGTAGAAGAGCCTTATACTGTGTTAAGGCCATTATTTTCATTTATTTATTTTTTTTTAATTTTTTTAATATTATTAATTTATAATTTTAGAAAAAAATTATTTATTTGTACACGTAGTATAATTAATATATTAAATTTAGAATTTAAAGATATTAAGTGTATTATTTTACATAATTTTCATATTTTAAGACTATCAAGTTATGCATATTATATGTTTTTTGCTACTATGGGCTTAACTAGTTCATTTGTCAATTTTTTTAAATATGGTTTAGTTTTACCTTTTGTCTATAGATTAATGGTCGTGTTATTTATTGCTTTTGTTTGGGGTAAAGACATTTCAATAGAAGGTTTAAGGGGTTATCATAATTTTTTTGTTATAGACGGGTTTAAGTTTGGTGTAATATTGTTTATTTTTAGAGAATTTATGTTTTTTTTTAGAATTTTTTGAGTTTTTTTTGATGCTGCTTTAGTTCCTGTGCATGAATTAGGGGAAAGTTGGTCGCCTATGGGGTTACATTTGGTTAATCCTTTTGGTGTTCCTTTGCTTAATACTATTATTTTGTTGAGAAGAGGAGTGTCGGTGACTTGGGCCCATCACAGCTTGTTAAGGAATAAAAGTTGTACTAACAGTATAATTTTAACATGTGTATTAGCAATTTATTTTACTAGCATTCAATTAATAGAATATATAGAAGCTAGTTTTTCCATTTCCGATGGGATTTTTGGGAGAATTTTTTATTTGTCTACGGGTTTTCACGGTATTCATGTGTTGTGTGGGGGTTTATTTTTAGCTTTCAATTTGTTACGTTTATTAAAATCTCATTTTAATTATAACCACCATTTAGGTCTAGAGTTTGCTATTTTATATTGACATTTTGTTGATGTGGTTTGATTGTTTTTGTTTGTGTTTGTATATTGATGATCTTATTGTTATTGTAGTTTATTTAGAATTTGTAACTTGTAATTACAAGGTAAAAATAACTGTTATTATAATAATGTTATTAAGAAGTGTTATTTTTTTTGTTCCTTAAACTTTTTTTTGGTTTTTTTTATTATAAGTTTTTACTTGTTTAATTGTAGTTCGTGGAGTGGTTTGTTCTTTTTTATTGACTCTTATATTTTTTTATTATTAATTTTAATAATAATTTATATTTATGGGTTAATTATGATTAGAGAAATAAATAATAATTTATTAATATTGAGTAGTGTATTAATTGTAATTTGTTTTATATTTTTTGTTTCAAGTAATATGTTGATGCTATATATATTTTTTGAATTGTCTTTATTCCCAATTTTAATTATAATTTTAGGTTTTGGATCTCAAATTGAAAAAATTAATTCTAGTTATTATTTGTTGTTTTATGCAAGGTTTTGTTCTTTTCCCTTTTTGTTTATTTATTATAAAAGATTATTTATAATAAGTTTTTGTTATTTTGATTTTTTAATAAGATGGGAAATATTTTTTATTTTAACTTTAAGTTTTATAATAAAATTTCCAGTCTATTTTTTACATTTATGATTGCCTAAAGCACATGTAGAAGCCCCCACCACAGCTAGCATATTATTGGCGGGTTTATTACTAAAGTTAGGTACTGCGGGATTTTTGCGTGTGACAGCCAGTATAAATTTTATTTACTCTAATTTTTGAATTTTTATTTCTTTAATTGGAATAATTTTATCTGCTGTCAGGTGTGTGTTTCAAAGGGATTCAAAATCTTTGGCTGCCTATTCTTCAGTTACTCATATAAGATTTTTACTATTATCATTAAGTTTAATAACTATAAGAAGTAAAGTGGCGGGTGTAATAATAATATTGGCCCATGGTTATACTTCTACTTTAATATTTTACATAATTGGTGAATTTTATCATATTAGTTCAACACGTATAATTTATTTTTTTAATAGATTTATAAACTCAAGTATAATACTAAGAATTTTATTTTCATTGGTGTTTTTATCAAACAGCGGTGTGCCCCCCTCATTGTCATTTTTATCAGAATTTATAATTATTGTTAATAATTTTTTAATAAGAAAATTATTTTTTTTGTTAATTTTTATTTATTTTTTAGTGGCTTTTTATTACTCATTGTTTTTAATTGTGTGTTCTTTTGGGGGAAAAAATTTGAATAATTATAATAATTGAAATTTAGGGGTGACTTGTTCATTGGTAATTATAATATTTAATATTTTTTGACTGAGATTGTTCTTTTAATAATTAACAACCCTTAATTTCGGTTTTTTAGTGATTAAGAGATAAATTTGATTGTAAGAAAATTCTCTTAAATT